GGGGGGGATCGAATATATGTAATGTAATGGCTATAAGTCAACTCTTGTGTATGTTTCAAAGAATAATTTTGAATCTGGTTGAATATGAATATAGAATATAAGATGTGAATGGTTGGTTTACGTTATGGAAGAAATATATGTATATGTGATATTAGATATTGACTAGTTATATATGAACTATCCATATATCTTATTTCCTTTCCCATCCCACTGTGAATTTAGATGGGGATTCCAATAAAAGTCCTTCTGTTTCGTCTGTGACGAATGAATAAACAGATGAAATCAAGCATATAGAAGAGAAAGAGCGAAGAATTGAAAGAATGGTTTCAAACAAAGAAATGGAAGAACTAGAGCCTTATGGATTGATAAAGACTTCATGGATAGGAACTAAAAACGAGATATCGAAGTAGTTCTGATGATTCAATAATCTCATTACTTCAAGTCGTAGTTCTTAGTTACTTCGACTGGATGGATCTTAGTAATGGAATAAATAATAAGTCATAATTCATTGGTTGATTGTATCATTAACCATTTCTTTCTTTTTGTGCAAGGAGCTTACCATGAATCCGCTGGTTTCTGCCGCTTCCGTTATTGCTGCTGGATTGGCCGTAGGGCTTGCTTCTATTGGACCTGGAGTTGGTCAAGGTACTGCTGCGGGCCAAGCCGTAGAAGGTATCGCGAGACAACCAGAGGCAGAGGGTAAAATACGAGGTACTTTATTGCTTAGTCTGGCTTTTATGGAAGCTTTAACAATTTATGGACTGGTCGTGGCATTAGCGCTTTTGTTTGCGAATCCTTTTGTTTAATCCTAGAAATGTGAACGGCCTTTTCTTTTTTTTTTTTTATTGCCTTGGACTTGCCGCTTGCTTTTTCGAATTCTATCAAGATTTTATTCCGACAATCACTTATTCATTGAGACAATACCCTGTGGGAAGGACTGATTTGAGGATGAGGAAATTTGCAGATCCACTCGCTTTCTTCCTTCCCGTTCTTAGTCCAATGGAAACCCCTTTTTTTAGGAAGCGTTGCAACAAAATAAAATTGAAATAATAATTGACTAATTTCATTCTTCTTCCCGTTCTTAGTCCAATGGAAACCCCTTTTTTTAGGAAGCGTTGCAACAAAATAAAATTGAAATAATAATTGACTAATTTCAAAATTGAATAATTAAATATATTGAGAAATGAAATAAGGAAATGAATCAACAAATCAATCAAATCAAAAAGGGGCTAAAGTAATACAAATAATAATACAAAAAAATAAATAAAGAACTCTGTTCGATTTTGTTAGTCCTATCTATAAGAGGAGATCATATGAAAAATGTAACCGATTCTTTCGTTTCCTTGGGTCACTGGCCATCCGCCGGGAGTTTCGGGTTTAATACCGATATTTTAGCAACAAATCCAATAAATCTAAGTATAGTACTTGGTGTACTGATCTTTTTTGGAAAGGGAGTGTGTGCGAGTTGTTTATTTCAAGAATAGGCTGGATCCAACCAGCTGCACTTTCCTTTTTTTATAACTAGGAAAGAAAGGTGCACGATCTCGCGAATTACTTCTGAATAAATTAAGAAATCATATTACGAACCATAGCATTTCGTGACTCATTGGTAAATCAACTTTGATTCTCGATCAACCAATAATGTGGGACCCTTAACATGGTTAAAGCTAAATTGTTTGAAGTCCAGGCGCTACATTGGTACTCTTTCTACCACTATGTTAGTTAGTATGAAGATGGTTTCAAAATGAATATTCAAAATAAATAGCTCCAATTTATCCGATATAGAACACTCATAGCGATAAAAAAATGATTTGAACCATTTACTGGAAAAATAGGCACCCCGTCCTTTTTTTATCCAATGCTGAATCGACAACCTATGTATAAAGTAAAATAAGAAGAATTTTTTGGATTTGAAGAAAATTCAATTAATAAATAAAAAAAAGAAACAACTTTGCTGGTAATTACAGATTTTTTGTCTGGTCGGAAGAGTCCTCCGAATATTAGGGTCTTGGATCAATGATCAGTTTCTATATGTTGGAATACGAACAGAAGAGGATAGGCTCATTACATTAAAAAAAAGATAAGGGAATACTCCATAAGTACATAAGTAATTGAGCGTGAGAGCCAAATGAATCGAAAGATTCATGTTTGGTTCGGGAAGAGATCATGGAAGTTTTGAAATGAATGGGAAGATAATCTACTTTCATTAAGTGATTTATTAGATAATCGAAAACAGAGAATCTTGAGTACTATTCGAAATTCAGAAGAATTACGTGGAAGAGCCATTGAACAGCTGGAAAAAGCCCGGTCCTATTTACGGAAAGTGGAAATGGAAGCAGATACGTTTCGAGTGAATGGATACCGTGAGATAGAACGAGAAAAATTGAATTTGATTAATTCAACTTCTAAGAATTTGGAACGATTAGAAAATTACAAAAACGAAACCATTCAGTTTGAACAACAAAGAGCGATTAATCAAGTCCGCCAACGAGTTTTCCAA